ATCTTTGATGCTGTTATTTCAAAATGTCCGCTTCAACCGCTGTTTCACCTCCCAAACCAAAGAGGAAAGTTGGCTTGACGAGCGCAGATGAGGAAGCGAGAGCAAGAAAACACAAAAATTCTTTCTTGTCTTTCTACTTAAGGGGCAAAGAGAAGCGCTTTTGCTACTGAGAAAGCGAACGGTCAGCGCGAAGGTTCAAGACTTAGCCAAGCGTCGGTAGCAAAGCTGACAAGGCAAGGCCTTAGCAAAGCGCCATTCTCATAGTCATAGCGGGGCGCTTCGAGTTAGCGAAGCCCTGTAGGCCGAAGCCCTATGTGATAAAATACTGAGCCAAGGACGCTCCGCCTTATCTATAGAAGCAGTCAACCGAGTTCTGAACAAATTAGCTCCTTGGTAATGGCTTAATCTATAGATAGAAAGCCTTATGATGGGAAACTATCACGTTAGGTTTGGAGAGAGATGAGACCGGTTATATAATAAAGAGAGCAGATGCAAGCTTTTTCTTTCAATAGCCGGCCAAATGACTACAGGATCATCGGTCTACTCTACCTCAATTCACCATTTCGAACCTTATACAGAAGGTTTTTCCGTACCAGCTCCTTCTACCTATACCGCAGTTGAAGCACCTAAAGGAGAATTTGGTGTCTTTCTGGTCAGTAATGGAAGCAATCGTCCTTACCGTCGTAAAATAAGAGCACCTGGCTCTGCCCATTCACAAGGACTCGATTCTATGTCCAAACATCACATGCCAGCCGATGTGGTCACCATCATAGGTACTCAAGATATTGTGTCTGGAGAGGTGGATAGATAGGACTACTAGTTGCTCGATCAGGACCCTAGCTTTATTGCGAGCCAAAACCTTGCAGGATTCCCCTTCCCTCAGTACTAGAGATGAATCAATTCCATACGCCTTACTCTAACAAGTAAGCAAGTAGAAACTACCTTAAATTTAGATCGAAGAATTTGCTTTCTGTTGTTGGTCTTTGAATTTCATGAACGCAGAGCCAAAACGAGAACGGGTTCAGTCGAACACAGTGTATATAGTATATAGAAGTGGAAGAGTATATTTTGTGAAATAAAAAGGAGCCTCACCACAGCCTTGAACAAGCACCGGGTGACGCGAAAGCCGTTTTAGTTAGTCACTAAAGCCGTTTTCTTGCTGGTACCGGAAACTCCTTTCCTTTAGAATCTCAGGCCCGAGAAGGAAGAACGAGGCTTGAATCGAGGCAGGGCGCTAGACAGCCGAGTGAGTTTCAGTGCTAGTAAGAAGAGCAGTTGCAAGCTAGCAAAGAAGTGAGATAGAAAGCTCGCATTTTCGAGTATATATACAATGGCAATCCAAGACAAAAGAAAGAAAAAGAGCATTTGATCCTAAGGTAGTTACTACTTGCTTACTTAAAAAAAAAGTAAGGGCTTTTGTCAGCCTTAGACTGCGTCTTCAGATACATCTATTGGCCATTCCTCATCAGATTCTCTAAACGTGATATTCAATTACATTGCCTTAATAGAAGAAAGATCTGGTAATAATAGGACTTGGATCTCAAGTAAGTAGGCGTTCTCGAGGTCTTTTCTCTAGCACCTTCCTGCTTCTCTTATCCCGAACACCTTCCCCTTCTAACCTAGGAGAACTACTGAAAGCATTCGTACTTGGTTCCTTTACTCCGGCTGAACTAATGCAAACTTACCGATGTTCTTTCAAGGGGGGGTGGGGAAGAAGAATATGGATTACTTGAACCTTTTGATGCATAAGATGGAGAGCTGTGAGCAGGGCCCCATTGAGACCTTTTACAAGGTCGAATGGAGGGGGCCAAGATAAGATCTGTAGTTCTATTCTGGAATCCAAACAAAGAAAGTAACTAAATAGGCATCGAGCCGTTCAGATGAGACCCGAAGAACAGGAAGAATAAATAGCAAAGGGAATCCCCGACTTCCTAGAATCACAAGGTAGCATAGCCCGTTAAGTGAAGTAGTGCGCGAAAAGGAATGATTTGATAAAGCAGTAGCCGGCTCGGGGGTAGGAAAAGGTGGGTCAGTCTAGAGCCAGACGACTCGTGAAGAGAGAAAGCATCTGCCCCTTCTATTGACTTAGATGAGGAGTTTACTATTCTACTGAGAAGGTTTTCACATATTTGACCCGGTCAGGAGAAAAGATACAGAAATATGATTTGGATGAATCTTATTTCAATCCCTATTTGACAGAAAAGGATGTCTGTCAGAGTGTAATCTCTAGCCAAAGGCTAGACAAGTTCTTTAGTCTGGAGGTACCGGAGGACATTAGAAATGACAAACGAAGACTTAAAGTCTGGAATGCTAACGTCTCGCGTTTTAAACAGCACTACTATGGCTATTGTCATTCTGTATGCGGCGAGAATCTTTGTTGGAATGCCCATCAAGAAAGGTGGGAGAGCTTTGAGAGAAAGCTCACTGGAAAGTATTGTTTACACCATTAATGAGATATTTTATCAACAGAGCTTATTCAACAACGGCGGAAAGCAGACAAAAAGAAGCTTCCGTCTTATTGAATCATATGATTTCCCGGGTTGACCGATCTAAATGCCAACACCCCCATCCAGGGCTAATCATAGCCTCTCATACCTTCAAAGAGCCATACTTCGCTTTTAGCGATTTTGATCAACTCAGTCTGGCTATCATGGATCTCTTACTCCGGGGTGCTTACCCTTACTTATCGGGTTCGAATTACGCTAAGTTCAATGTTTTATTTACAATGTTTACCTCCGGCGGGACACCTACCACCTTTGCGGCTGGTCGTGCTATCGCCTTGACTTAACTTATGAAGATGGAAAGTGAATTCCAAAGAGTGAGATATATGCTCTTTTAAATGAACGAATAATCGATTTGATCGAAAAATACGAAGGATATTTGGTTATTGGAGTCACAATCCGAGTCTTTTTGGAGACTAAATTAAAGGAGGCGCAGTACCTCTCTGCCGAGGTTAGGGAAAAGATCCTTATCGAATTCTTAAAGGTTCGATATTAACGGATATCAAGCCAAGAAAGGCAAAAGTTCTCCGATATCGGAAGCGTAATTATCCAACCCATATCACAGCACTGAAATCTGGTTCAACTAGGCTGAAACCCTTCCTGGTTGCCGATACCGAGACTATACTAATAGATGTCAAGTCCACTCCCGATCCCGAGACCGGTGAGGAGGATGTGACCAAAGTTCATTTTCCTTATGCTGCAGGTGTCTTGCTGGTTCGTCCCGGTGTGGTGATCGATAAAGGTCGAATTTATACCTACTACAGCGAGGATTACACTTCTAAAGTCTTCAAAAGCTTTGAAGAAAGGATAAGTTACTTACGCACTTTGTCTATAGGTTAATTTCAATTATTAAGCAGAATCCTTCGATTCAAACTGTATACTTCCATAACTTCTCACGATTCGATGGAATTTTCTTGGTGAAGCACCTAGCGTTACATCATTCCAATTTTAGGCTAAAACCTCTGGTGAGGAAAAAATCTACGAGATAGCCGTCTATACAGGTAATAGACTCTTATTCCGCAGGAGAGACTCCTTGCATCTACTCCCTGGCAAGCTGCATGTCCTAGCTAAGAATCTATGCAAGGGAATTGGCGGGAAAGGCTCTATCGCCTATGACGAGGTAAGCCTTGAAAATTTTCTTATTAAGAAAAAAGAGTATATCGAATATATGAAAAATGAAATTTTTGGTGAGGTAGTGCAAAAAGCCCAAGAGTTATATTGGAAGAACTACAAGATCGACATAGAATGCAAGGTAACTCTTTCTTCAGTGGCTCTAACCATCTTTCGTATGAAGTACTACGACGTTAACTCCCAACAAGCACCGGGTGACGCGAAAGCCGTTTTAGTTAGTCACTAAAGCCGTTTTCTTGCTCCTTATGTAATGCATGATTTTCCGATGCCTGGAGGTGAGCCTGAGTGGCATGGAAATCTGGGTGATAAGGACTTAGATAGCCTCTTTGGCTTTATTGAGGCATATGTGGAATGCCCCGAGACTATAAAGAGACCCTTCCTTCCCTTTCGGGAAAAAAAGGGGGGTCTTTTATTGGTGTCTACTATAGTGAGGAGTTAAAGTATGCAAGAGACATAGGCTACACTGTGATCCCGCTCTCAGGCTACCTCTTCCAGAAGAAGGAAAGCCCGTTCAAGGACTATGTTAGCACTCTTTATATATAATAGAAGATTAAAGGCTAAGAAGGAAGGAAATGACGCCCTTGCCTAAGAACCTTTTGAATTCGCTGTACGGAAGGTTTGGAATTAACCCTAAAAGCACGATAACCTTGATCTGCGATGACAATAAATAGAACATATTTTTGAAGAAGGATTCATTTATAGACGGTCATAAGCTTAAAGAAAACAATTGGGTGTTATGGTACCATAACAATATGGAGGAAGCATCTTCGTTTAGCAACTCCTCCCTTCTCAAGCGCTCTTCCTCTCTTCTCACTTGCTGGATGAGCTGTTCTTGTTCCTTCTCGAGATCCAGGATCCGTTCTATGACTGGCTCTGTTGGCATGCCCCGCTCTTCGCGCCAGCACACTTGGCGTTCGAACTCAGCAAACTCACCCTCGATTTGATCAAGTCTCTTCTGCAATAGTTCTATCCCTGAGGAGTGATAATAGTAGCGGTCTTCATGTTTCACGGCTGGAACAGCGGCATTCACCGTAGCAGTTTCGTTCAACGAAGGAGCAGCAGTGGTTGTAGCAGTGGTATTGTCAGCATTTGGAGACCCTTTTCTTTGTCTTTTCCGGGGATATGTAGTAGCTTAACCTTAAGGAACGTAGTCGCTTAAGCGAAGCTTTTGGTATGTAATCGCTTATGTTAAGCTTAAGGAAAGAGAAGGCTAGATCTAACAGATAATAGTGGTATTCTTACCTAGGAACTAGAGCAGACGCAGACCTTTCATCTATTGTCTTATCGTCTTCTCTTCCTAGTTCTATCTTCCTGTAGTTCCAGGAAGCAAGGGAGCTATGGAAGAGCGTAGGAGAGAGAGCAAGGAGGAGCATAGGACTCTTTCTTCTTTCTTTTTAGAATATAGGAAGGAGATCTTACTTCTTAGAAGGAGATGACTAGACCTTTGTATGTACGGTCTCTGTAATTGAAGAGAGAAGATAGGTTGGATTCAAAGGAGGCTTCAAGGTAGCGGGCTGCTACGGATAGGCGCTAGTGGTAAGTCGGGTTCCTTCTCTTCCCATCTTTCCTCTCCAGCAGCATTGGGAGAACTTCACTACACTTCGTTCCTTATTGCTTGCCCTGCTGCTGCCCTCTTCTATCATGAGGCCAGTCTTCATTCTTACTTCCTTCGGCCTTCAGCCACTCCGTCTCTCTTTCCATGCCTTTCTCGTGCCTATCTCTTCCATGGATTCTCTTTCATCGTGCGGAAGGTCTTCCCCTTGGGTTCTTTTGTTCCAAAATTCTTTGACTGAACCGATCCGTGGTCTCTTTCATTCCCCAACCTCTACCAGCTTCTTTGCCATCCCCGCAAATAAGTAAAAAGTGGGACTCTTCGATCATCTACTGATGAACCTCTTATCCAATTCGATTCGTGTTCCGTGGATCTATTCATTCATAAAGAGGCAAGTGCGTATTCTTCGCCAACTCCCGCCTACTACTTGAAATTGGTTTCGGTCTTTGGGGAAACGAATGTTATGGATCTGAAATGCCTACCTTTTTACTTTTTCGGGGAATGACTGTGGAATCGACGCTTGGTGGGAGACCGAGCCGGAAGGCCAATCCGAGATAACTCGAACCGAACAGCTCAAAGGACTGGTACTACGGATAAGACTTGGGTTGGCAGAGACTCATCAAGCAGACTGCCTGCTATCTACTTTGGAGAGTGTTCTCTAATTGGCAGAAGGAATAGTAGACACCCCGGGTTCTTGTATTTTGCTTGCCTGTGCAATTGAGGTTTTGACGTACTTTCAACTCACCAAACTCCGTCTTTTTTCGATCCATCACTTGGAAGAGGTCTTGCTGGAGGTCACCTTGGAAAGTCTTTTCGTAGGAAGTGAGTTTTCTAGAAAAAAGGGCAAACCCTTATCCGAAACCCGTTTATTTAGCTCGTTTGTCCTCTGGTTGAGCTTCACTGCTATACCACTACTATCAGGGCTTGGGACTATCGCAGCTTATCCGAGAGGTTACGAGGGGTTACTCTGACTTAGGGCGAGGCCCATCTTCTTTTAAGAAGGCTAAGCAGATTTTTTTTAGGGAGTGGAATGAGGCTCGGCCGCAAAAGGACCAACATCAACGCTTCCTTCTCTAAGGCCTTTGCGCCCCTTAGAGAGAAAATCAATAGAAAGAAGTCTAAGGTAATTAAATTCTGTTGAATCATCTTCACTCAGTTGATACATAATCGGCTGCTAATGCAGAACTTGACTCACTGGATTAAGTAGATTCTCTATAATCTAGGTCTCAGTAGACAGAATTAGTCTGGTAAAGCTCTAGGTCTGGGGAAGCTGTGTACTATCTAGGTAGAAGATCTCCAATCATTAGCTCTGGTTCACGGCTAAACGTTGTAGGCCTAAGAGCAGTTGTAGCTCTTGGAGTCTGATCAGTAGGGGAGAAATTCACACTGGGAAGTCTCTTTCTTAATAAAGAAACTACATCCTAATCATACCCAGCTCCTGGCCTTAAAGAATCAATATCCGGAGAATGGTAAATGGCAAGAAAGGGTGTAACCGGCAAGATCCGACTTGAAACTTGAAAGCGAGTGATTGTGTCCTTAGCATATACTAAACGTCGCTCTTCAAACCTTCATTCATGGAAAGCTTTCTATCTTCTCTTCTTCTTTAACATGACTTGTTACAAGTGATGAATCTTCCACCTATTCAGTGGAAGTTTTTGTGACTAAAGAAGATCAGCCTACGAAAAGACTTCTTAAACTACTACTACTCAACAGAACTAGACTCATGAACTAAGCTAGCAACTCCTTAAGAAGGTATGTAATCGCTTAAGCGAAGCTTTTGGAGAGGAAGCGAACATATGAAATCCAATATCGGCACAAAGATAAGGTTTATAGGCTGGAAATGGTGTAGCATCAGAGTGAATAGTTTCTGTAGCTGGTAACTCATTCACCTCTCCAGCTTCTCCGAGCTATCTATCTCTAATTCATTTACTTTACTTAACTTACGAAGCCAGTCTCCTCTATAAGACTTTCATTCCCTAGACCTCGTAGGCTGATGATTGGCCAACAGTATCAGTTCAATCTGGCATTTCATCAAGGGTAAGGGTGTACACTATCAATGAACAAGTAGTTGCATTTACAGCAGAAGATAGATCGGTCCTCGTAGAACGTTAAAGACTTTTAGTCTGTTGTTCCATATCTATGGAATTAAGCCTCTTAGGCTGTCTACCTTTGATTCAATAGTCTCACCTTGGCGGTCTACTGAGAAGGTCGTATCCATGGTAGGGAAAGGCTTCCTTCCTTGGTGGTACGTACCAGGGACCTCACACCTCTTCACCAAGGTCTTACTTGGGAACCAACCTGGAAAGCAATCCCGAATTGTCCTTACCTTACATCACAGTTGATTGAAGGTGGTGTCAAACCAAAAGCATCGCTTTAGCGATTCGCTACGCCCCTCGGTTAGCTCGTTAAAAATCCCCTTTCTAGCTACCAGAGGATTTTTCATTTCTTTCTTAAGGCCTCTATCTAGCTGTCTAAGGCCTTTTCTGATTATTATATGTAAGATTACATATGAATCATTAAACGTGAGTTTTGAAGTCATAATCTCGCTATCTGCTGAGTTCGTTGGGGCCCAACTATGACTGAGGGTTGTTCAGTTTGGTCTTCTTTACCAAGAGAAAGGATAAGATCGAATTCTGCTAAGGAATCGAAAGCATCCAATCTGCTAAGAGCTGAAAATCACAAAAAAGTATATAGCACCCTACCTTGCTCAGAGAGAAAGCAAGATAGTTGGCATTTAAACTCTTGAGTGAAAGTTAGATCCATTCGCTCCTAGAGGCAGAGCAAAGAAGGCCTTAGATCTTTGCTTTACTGTCGAGTCGGAGTAGCTCTTTTCGAACAAAGAAGAAACTGGCTAAGATTCAACTATATAGCCACCAGTTCAACTAAAGGAAGTAGCTTACGGAAAGCTGCTAGGGACTCTGGGGCGAGAAGAAGCATTTCCCGCCTTCCAAAAGCATAGCTTTAGCTATTACAACCTAAGCTCAATGGAATTATGACCATAAACAGCAATAAGATCAAAACTATATCCCAAGCTCATATCCAAAACATGACAGTGTTGGTCAGAAGCCTGAACAAACCCCACTTTTTTAGCATTCCAAACAATCCACAAACGACCATTATATGCAAAATCATAATTATCTACACACTCCCAACCTCTACAAATCTTCTCACAAACTTTTTTGCTATTTTCTTTTTTTACTCTTGTTTCACAAAAAACACACAAATCTATTTTCTTTTTAAAAGAGTTTTCTCTCTTTTTGTTTGATGTTGAAGCCCCTCACATTCCAGCAAATAATCCTCATCCTGCACCAGAGGGGATAAGGTCCCCGCCCTCTTGCATTGGAAGCTTTCCTTTGTCTATCAATGGATTCGGAATCACTGGTTCAATCACAGGTTTGTTGGCTATGGTAGAAGGGCCTGAATAAAGGACTCGATTCCTATCCTCCATCTCCTTAAATCGAATCACAAAATATCCTTCACTATGGTAGAAAATCTCAGGGGGGTGACTAACCTTCCATTGATTTGCAATGTCAGTGTTCAAGTCTTTTATGGTCGGGGTCTCACCAATGACATACAAGATAAGAGAGGAAGCCCACTTAGCAGATTCAATCTCAATTTCATTCTCCATGAAACAAGCAGTCATCTTTCCCCCTTTTCACATAGGTGCAATGAAAGACAATTTCATACCTTTAGCAACGGCTTTGTTGTGTTCTACCACCGGAATCTCAGGTATTGGAGCCTCAGGCAACGGAATCTCAGGCGAAGGTGAAGGAATCATTTTTAATCGACGCGGGATTGCAGTGCTTCCCCTTGCTTGTGGTTCAGATCCCAGATTGCGATTCTCAGTTTCATTCGTTCGAACATCTCCATCTCACCTCTGGAAGATTGCGCTGACTGTTGCGCCGTCTTCTGATTCGATTGTGGTGCCGGATTTTTCTTCGGCCGGCCACGTTTTGCCATTCCGGCGAGGTGGTGCACAATAGCAAGCATCTTGGGTAATGAAGTTGAAGAGGCATCTTCCATTCATATCGATTTGGGTTTTTCTGCACCATATTTTGATCTGCCGCTTCTTCGATCCGGAATTCCCAGCAAATCCTTGACTCCTCGAATACAATGGGATTTCACACCTGGCGAATCTTTCACTCTACCTCCTCTTATTAAGACCATAGAATGTTCCTGCAAATTATGACCTTCGCCCGGAATGTGAGCAAATATATCATGTCGATTGCTCAACCGTACTTTGGCTATCTTACGTAGAGCTGAATTAGGTTTTTTCGGTGTTCTCGTTGAAACACGCGGGCGTACTCCTTGCTTCTGGGGACATTGGTCCGAAGCTCGAGTACGGTCCGTGCGCCGTTTTTCTTCTCTACCATGACGAATCAATTGATTTATTGTAGGCATCGCTCTTTCCTTTGTCCTTCCCCCCCTCTTTTTGCCCTATCACTAGTGATTACTCCCGATCCGAAGCACCCCTTTTCCATTCATAGAGAAATCCTATCGTTAAAATCAATAAAAAGGCCATCATGGACCAAGATCCAAACGGATCAATCTTGTTGAGAGGTACTGCCCAAGGAAAGAAAAAGGTTACTTCCGGATCAAGGATAATAAATAAAATTGAAACAAGATAAAATCGTATATCGAAACGACTTCTGGCATCACCGAAAGGATCGAAACCACATTCGTAGGCCGACAATTTTTCTGGATAAGTCGAAGTATTAGAAGAAAATGGAAAAGGAACACCGAGTGGGATCAAAGAAACTAGCAGACTGATCACTAAATAGATACAAATAGGCGCAAATTCTGACATCACCACAGACCAATTTGTTTTTTCGCTCCTTGCAGGCGGAGCGGCATACCGAAAAAAAGAAAACCCTTATTCGGATTCGAACCGATAACTTAAGGGCGAACGGATATACTTGAATGGGTTAAGCATATGCCTTTTGACACAAAACAAATGGATCGATCGAGCGAAGGCTTGGTTCCCACCTCGCAGCACCGAGGGAAGCCTTTCATTAAAAACCTCTTTTATGTTATGTATTCTTTTTTTAAGATTTCTTTCTAAAAGAAACCTACGAGATGAATTGGACCTCAGCCCGAAGAGCGCTTCCCTGGCGAAGAGATTCAAAAGATGGAACTCCAGCGCACTGATTGAGCTAGCTAGAAGCAGGAACCCCTATTTTAGTTAGGCCAGCTGTAATGTAAACAAAGCAAACCAAAGATTCGTTGGTGTACCGATACCGGTTGACAGCTGCAATTGGCCTTTTCCTACAGTTGACCGATTGCTCCATAAGAGCGGAAAGATAGTCCATTTAAAAGGACGAGAAGCGGTATCGAACACGGAAAAAAAGAGGGGAAGATTTCTCCAAAAAGCAACCTTTCCTTTCATTCATTTAAGCGATTCAATCAGTAGGAAAGTCATATCACTGAACACTTTTTAGATATCTGTCTTCCTTATAAGCTGCATGCTATCGGAGAGAGAGCAATGGGAGGTTACACAAAAGCATTTACCACGCACTCAATGCAATGATCAAGCAAGACGAATCTCTTTATATACGCAATTTCTATAAGAGCCTAGCCAGCCCGTCTCTGCAATACTGTGTATGTGTAACAAACCACTTTATGACGAACGAAATTGTTCGTGTTTCTCTCATTTTCTTCTCCCAATCCATTTACTGAGTTACTTACGGAATCTCAAATCTTTCAGAGGTTCGGCTTGCTTCTCCCCCTTGGAAACTGGCTAATCAAAAGAGGGCATTTTTCGAAAATGGATCCTCAAAAAAATAAATGGAATACCTGTGCGGATATGTTCAGCTTTGGGTGGAAAGGTAAGGAATTTTACTCCGACTAAGATTATTGTCCATGGTGTAACGGACACAGCCAAAATAACTCTCGGGTACAACATGCTACAGATGCCTGTGGATCGCTGGGAGGCGTACATACAATGAATGTTATTGATGCTACTCCTTCTTACCATTTTTTACTGGGGCGACCCCCCATTGATCTTGGCTTGCTTCTTTGTTCTTGGCTACTGCTTGGTTAACTATTGCGAATTAATGGTAGAAAGAAATCCTTCTTCCTTCCCGCATCGCGTCCTAGAGGGGCCGCTCGGACGAAGAAAGTAAGGGATAGAGTTCGAGTGAGACATCAACCATAGATTTCGGAACTTTCGAGATGCTTTCTTGCGAAAGCCAACGGAGTCTGTAACTCAACCTTCTCACCCATGGGGGGATTCCATATTCGATGAAAAATTTCAATCCAAAAGCTTCGCTTTAGCGATTACATACGAGGGCACCCTCATTTCCAGAGAGAAAATCAGGCTGCACAGAAGGGGAAAAGCCCTCCTACTGAGCAAGATCATTAATGAATAAGGAAGCACTTCACTTAGGACAGCCGGTCTCACTTCACGCAGCATAGCGCCTTGCTATTTGCATTCATCCTTGTAACTTACCAAAGTTTCGTCAGCTTACCGACTATAGCTCATTGATCCAGACTTTTGTCACTAACATACAGCGTGATCGTTACGAGCAAACGCTTATCGAAATGGCCTCAGCCTACGTCGGCTAGACATTTTTTCTGCCGCAGAAGGCCCTGCATGGTATAGTCTCCGGGGAACGCCCTCCCTTCCTCTTCTTCTTCACCGGTAGCGCTTTCAAAGAGAGGGAGGCCGCGCAACAGCGGAGCCAAAAATACCGTTTTTTGCTCAGTTGATGGGTGTGCTTCTGACCTGAATCAATGCCGGGAATACCATCGCCGCCATAAGGTGTGTGAGAGGCACTCTAAGACTCCTGTCGTTCTTGTTGGAGGGAAAGAAAGCATTCTCAGAAGGAGTGAAGCTCGGAACTGTGAGTTGAACTCTTGCCCGGGGATGCTCCCAATCGTGAATCCTTGGATGTGATCCAATCCAATACTATTTATCAATAAAAGAAGCCGAAACCGTAGAAGAAGAAAGGGCAGAAAGCGAAACTGCTAGATCAGATGTTCCAGCTAGCTCTTCTCTTCTTTAACTAGTTACATGTGTAAATAGTTATTAGGCTAGTTTACTAAGCTATCAGTCTACATAAACCTAATGCAATATTGATTACACTCCTTCTCCTTATACCCAAAAAATGTCAGTCTATTGGTCCTTTGGGCGATATCGACTATTCCGAGTGCTAATCTAAGGTAAGCCATAAAGGGGCGTAGCGCTTGCTTACTTAGTGCTTGTGCTAAGGAAATCGGCACACATGAATGAATTTAATTCAATACTCCCCCGGGGGCTCGACCAGTAATCGAGAACCCTCGTAGCAGGTCCTTCCCTTTCTTAAACCCAGTCACACAGCCCTATACTTAGCAACTCGTAGGAAGATCCGAACGAAGACAATGAAACCAAGCGGCGAAGCGAGCTTAAAAGGTTGCCCTGAGTTGAGGCTCCTCCCTTACGTTGGAGGAATAACCGCTGCTAGAAAGGGAACTTATTCCCTAACCGCTGTTGGTGTTATATCAGAAACCGCTCTTACTCTTTCTGGTGGTTCAGTCAGTTAATCAATAGTCGAATCAATGGAAACCTCCTTCTTCAACCAGTACCCGCCGTTGATGCAATAACCGGTCTTGTTGGAATTGAATCAGAATATGCCCAGAAGAGGATTGATGGCAGAGAATGCGCAAAGTGACAAATGTGAGAATCAGCAGCCGTCTCAATAGTAGCATTCCCCGTTTAAGATGATTCCTCCCCCCCGGACACCCTTAAATGGCCTCCTCTCCTTTAAAACTTTTAGCGGATTCGATAAGCTTTGTGATTCCTACATAAAGGGATGGGAGCCGAGTCGAGACGTTGATGCTTCGAAGCCACCTCATTAACCATTGGTTTGAGATTCGATGCTTGGCCAAAAGGAACAGACATTTCAGCCACTTGGTTAAGTCATTCCATCGGACCAAACAAAGGCACTTGATCACATCTATCTATTTGGAGAGACGGCAGGAAATTCATCCTATCAGTCAGTCGATCGATCGGATCCAACCTCCTCCTAATTCATTCTATCCAGCAGGTGGCGGGTGATCGTGCCGGCAACTCCAGAGGGATCATTCCCGCGAACGGAGGATGGAAAGTCTCGCGCACGCCGAGCAGCACAAAGAGCTGCAGGCACTCCACACTAAACTGCGACGATGGACCACCACCTGACTTCGTTGCTTGTATGCTTGGACATATATAGCCGAACTGGACGCCTACAGAAGTCAACCTTTCTAAATGCACACGCTTTACTGTGCGGACGGAAAGCCCTCGATTAATACCATGGGTAGAATAATACAGCTTCGAAGACGAATAAGGGTATGGCAAACGTCACCTGAAACTATGCACTTAGGATCTGCCTCAAAAATATGCTATTTGAGCTTTGAAACCGTCTTCTTTGTGGCCGGGTAGCTATCCATGACTTGTTGAGCGCCCCTTCCTCCTTCCTTCCGGACTGGCTTATCATAAAGGCCAGTGAAAGGGTTAGGACATAGAAAATTCTATGGCAAGGACGTCTCGATGCGAGTCTCATATGTATATCGAATTGATAGAGAGAGTCTCACACTAACCAACCAACTAAGATGGATTCAACTGGTTGTTTGGGTGCCGAAGATATGCGAGATCGTATGTGGCCTCTTATTGATGCATTGGCTCTACGAGCGAAGTGCCAATGAGCGAAAGCTGCAGCTTCGTATCGACCGGGGATGGGAGAAAGAATTGATTGAATGCGGGCAAACAAATACAATTAAGACTGTAATAGGCATTCATTTTTGAAGCTTTAATATTCGACTTCATCGGATGCTTACTACACGTAAGAATCCTATCTTACTTGGGTTCATAACCGATCCTATTGAATCAGTTGCACACGAATACGGTCTGCTCGGGGTTCCCTTTCCCCTTGGCAGATAGAGCGGAAACAGAAAGGGATATATCCGCAGCTATTATCTGCTCTTAGGTTTAAGTTGTTCTTTGTTTCTCTCTTCATCTTCGGATTCCTATCTAATGATCCAGCTCTAATCTTGGCTTTCTAGTGTTTTCGCCCTCTTTTAGTAAGCAGCTTGCGGCAGTGGTTTTCTCTTTGATTTCCGTTCACCTTTTCTTTACTAAACTACCACTTTCTGCTTGCTTTCCGTAGGAGCATACTCATTTGTAGATTCAAATTTGTATCTTTAGTTATGCAATATCTCATTTTTCACTTTCTAGATATCTAACTCCAGGCTTTCAAAGACTACCTATCTTCCTTGACTTCTTTCTTGCCGGAATGAACTTGCATTGGCCTTTCAAGACGCTTCTTTCCCAGATCGAGATAGATGAATGATTTGCCCTCCTCTGCTACCTTACAAAGACAGACAGAAAGAGAATCTGGAGTTCTGTTGCTTAATGGCCCGCTATTTCCGACTTAAGAAGGAAATAGAGTCAAGGCCGTAAGGAAGGCCGAAGAGAAAGAGCTAGAAAAGCCTGCCGGATCCGGGAAGGCGATGGATTTGCCCAGGTTCGGAATGTGCCCGAGTTGGAGAGATCTGACCCTTAGGCCTTTTCCGCTTACGGCTCGACTACGGATTGAGAAGTAGAAGTCCAACCGGAAAGAAGAGTCAGCATACGACCCTTATTGATAGGCGCGGCCTTCTTCGATCGTTCCACTTCGGAAGTCAAGGAAGGAGCCGACTAGAAGTGTACTTACTAAGCTAAGAGAGGGGCGCTTTGCCCCTTGAGATTGGGTCCTTCGTTTGGAACTCCCCTTTTCCTTTCCCCTTTGACCTGTGCCAAACTCTACCTTTGCTGTTGCCAGGTGGAATAATTCATTCAACCTCGGTCGGCTCTTCTTTCATCTGGTCCTCTCCTTGCTTTCAAATAGTTATCCCATTCCTGCGGCACATGCGGTACCTGCTCTTGTTCTTGATGTGGCTCTTTCGGATAGATGCTCCTGTTCTTTCTGCGGATGCGCTTGACTTCTTTCTGAGTATCCCAGTGCAGCTGTCTTGTTCAAGCTATGGATCTTAGATAGAGAAGGAGTGTGAAAGCTAGCTCTTGAAAGCAGTGCGAGTTAGGCCCGAATCCAATCCCTGAAATTGGAATGAGATATCGAACAATTCATTCAACTGAAAAAAAATATTTTGTTTGTGTTCAGGGAAGTATGAAAGTCTGGGTATCCCGCCCGTGTTAGCTCTTCTTCTTCTGCTAAGGGTCATCCGTAGCTTTGAGCGAATCCCCTTTTACGAATTCTTTGGATGAAATACTCTTTTGTCAACTGCAACTGGAAACTGATTTCGCTTGGCCGCGGCTACTACAATTTTCAATTTGACAGCACGATAGATAGAGTCTGGGGCGATTCCTCGGCTCCTAGAGGCTCGAGAGACCTTTCCGACAAAACGTCGCGTCTTGCCGCTGGGTAAAGGCAGGCAGAGAGATGAAAGGACCACTTCACGCTGAGGTTCATAAAGGGAAATCCGGCCTCCTTGATCCTCGCCCCAAAGCCAACGCATGAGTTTGGTGCTCTCCATTAACCGCTCAAATCTTGTGCTCAAAGAGGTCCCGGTACCTTATTCTTGGAGCTAGGCTAAAACTCGTCCACATCTCCTGTCCGAACGATCATCTCCCGTCGTCCTTCCGGCTTGCTATCTCTTTATATCTCGAATCCCTCGTGATGGTAGGACTCTCTCTTCGCCTTGGCTGCTGATTAAATTGAAGACATCCTTCCTGCTTTTAGAGGCGCCATCTTTCTTAACTTAAGAAAAAACGTGACTTTCATAGGCCTCTAGGTGATCTTTTACTGGTGCTCTGCCTGAAAATACGAGAATTTCGTTTTTGAGACCAGTGCGATAAATGGGCTTTTGAGACTCCGTTTTGTTAACAGCAAGTATTGTTTCTTCCTTACTTTAACAAGTAAGCAAGTAAACTACCTTCACGGGTAAGGATCGTCTGTGCTATGAGTTTCTCTTCCTCGATAGTGATCTAAGGCAAGTAGAAATCCCTCTTACTCAATAGTGGCTAAGGCAAGAAAGTATGATCAATGATCTTCTGCTAATGCTAGCGTCTTTTTCATCTCTAATCTCATCTATGCTTCAGGAAAAAGTTTAACCTACCCGCAAAAAATCAATATAATAAAAAAGGGCTGGCTGCTCTCCTTAATTTCACAAAGAAAAGAATTGAGTGGTTTTTGCTCCTTGCCCTTAGTGAAGCGAGTGGCTTCTGCTCTCCAATTTAGCATTTGTGAGCGGCTTTCGCTTCTCTTCTTTGAAATCTAGATCTTCTCTTTCTGTGTCTATCAATCTTCCTGCCCCAAGCTGATGAATAAGCTCGAGATAGCCAAGATGGATGGAGTAGGGCTAGTCTAAGACAAGACAGACCGATCTCTATTCTCCTGCTCGCGTTTACAAGGGTTCCCACTCACTCTATTGAGTTACAGCCCTTGTTGGGTTCTGCAAGGAAGCATCTCGATAGGTCCGCAACTTGTGCTGTGGTTGATGCCCCACCCGAGCTCTAATTCCATACTCGATTCGCCGTGTCTGATAGAATTGTTTTCAGGTTTGAAGGAATTGATAGATGCGGGAAGGATTGCTCTAGATAGCACATCTTGGTCTTTTGCTCTTACAGATGCCAGTCTTTTTTCTGTTGATGCGAAATAAGTGGTCTTAGCCTTTACGAGATGCCCCTTGGAGTGTTGGATTGAAGGAGAGAAAATCCTAACACACTCGAGGTTTGATCTTCCAATCCTTGGAAGTTTAGACGGTTTCACGGAGGTACATCTTGATTCGTCTAGAGCGAATATGCCGCTGATGCATAAAGCTGTGTGGCACCTGCTGAATCATATAGAGTTTGTAGCTAGGCGTCACGCACACAAAGACCTGAACATTTCGTTAGACCGGCAAAATAGAAAACAAGACGAGCTGCTAACATGGAACAAGCCTCTCTTCCCTTGCTGCGGCTGGTCGCCCTAGTTCAGTCAAATGAGTTTTGAGAGGCGAAACCAAACCGCCTGACATCTATACAGCCGCACTTCCAAGGATCTTCTGATCGTAGACCACCCTACCGCCCGCACTTCTACTTCCCCTCTATACCCTTCCCTAAAGCCTGGTCTGTCCACTCCACTCGGTTAAGTAAGTGGAGATTTACTTAGTTCTTGTCTATTTAGCACTAATTGCTCCTGTTTCTGAGAGCAAAGAAAATTGTTTCAGTTAGGTTCTTTACAACCAAATCAAGAACAGAACCTTTAGGCGGCACCAAAACAATGAGAATTGCCTCTCTTTCACCTTTCCTGAATGAAGAAAGACAAGAGATCAGTGCAATAGATACAGAGGGGAGAGAAACTGTCTTCGTTCGGTTCGGCAGAAGAAAGCCGAGACTTACTCTTTATCTTCAGCTTCAATTACAGAGCATTCTGCTTCCCGGCGAACTGAGAAATTCTTTGATTCGTTCGAGCGACGGAAGGCTGTAGTTGAATAAGTCGATCTTCTTTTCTTCTCTTGATTATCAATCAGTAGGCTTTGAAGCAGTAGTGCCCCACTATCAATCAGAGTAGGAGCTAACCACTACGCTAACGTAGGCTTCAAAGCTAAAGATAGGAGGGAAGGAGTGGAGTCAAGCCCTGACCGTCGTCCGCTCTGGTCGAGCCAGCCATCTAAGATGCTATCAAGGCGAGTCCTTGAGAGAATGAATTAGTGTAATAGATGACAGCCGGACATTCCGGAAGGATTGATGACGCATCTTCCCGGGGCAGTGAAGTCTCCAATAGAACTCTGACTTCTCGCCCCTCTTCTCTGCCACCATCCCCCAACCATATGGCTAGGGTAGAGTACCTCTCTACTCATGTCCCAGGACTACGGCTCATCTATAAAAATAACAATTCAATCGATTCCCTCTTACTACCTGCCTCTCTGTCCGGACCGGTGTGAACCCAGACTATTCTTTTGACTTTATTGAAGATTTATAGAGTATTAAGACAGCATCTAAAGGAGAAAAGCATTATAGCCCTATGGTTTCAGGCTTTCCGGATGTCCGGAGTGAGTGAGAAAGCCACCGGTAAACTCGAGGTAGACTTTTCCATGACATACATTCGGCTTGACGGGATCATAGCCTTAGCCATAGACGGAAAGGAAAGCTAGGCCATGTCCGCTACAGAATACTGTACTCTAGCAGCCCCCCCTTGCCTTAACTTTCTTTCACTTGTCGACTTGTACCTTAGTTAGACCTCTCGAAAGCCATCTCACTTGGAAGAAGCATGTCACTTGGAAATGCCATCCAATGGCCTAAACCGCATCTAATTAGGCATTCAAACTATTTGACTGATGTAGTAGTAGTAGCAGCAAAAAGGAAACTGACCCCCGAGCATAACCATAGCTAAGCAAAATCAATTAGGCGATCCTTACTGTCGGAAAGACTCAAATAGGCCAACTCATTTAGTATAGTAAAACTCAACATACGACGAGGTTAGTTTACTAAAGGAAGGTGACGTACTCCTTAATCGTAGAGCTAACAAAGGATCCTGCCTGTAGCTTGTGGCTTTGTTAGTTGGCTTAATAGCTTGCTTGGTCCGATTGTTCATCTTGCTTTGCTGGTCCCGCTGCCCTTACCTACTCCAATCCCGAAACGAAAAGAGTAGTTCCCGTTCCCTATTCGTCCTGGTCCCTGTGAAAGGTCCAGTCGATGGGAAAGAATCCATGTTAAAGTCTTATTACCGAGTGCGAGCAGCTTTCTGTGGAAGGTTCGATTACGGGAAGGAAATAGAGGTCACAAGGTAAGGGACCGCTTTCCAAAAGCATAGCTTTAGCTATTACAACCCTTTTATGCGTGGAAAATGAATCAAAGCAGTTCTCCCTTACTCTAAGAAGTAAGCAAGTAGAAACTACCTCGACCTGCGGGTCTTCTAAATAAATGGTTCTTGTTTATGCTCGTATAGCATAAAAAGGATTCATTGGGGGGGCCATGAGAAATCCACTTTGTACCTTCGTATCTATAATCTAAACACTTCTCACCTCTGTGCCTTCTTTACTTCCCGGCTCAAGCAAGAGCCACAGTGACTGCAACAAGAGGAAAGCCACCTTAATCAGTCAAGCAAGTAATTTGAATAGGGATTATGAACAGGCCCTTACCTTGGCCTTAGCCGTTCGATTGATTGTTCTAAAGTCAAGCCTTTCACTTCATTGTTCAAGCTCTTGAACATGGGTTGAGTTCATACATTATGAAAGCTTTCCTATTCAAGACATACTACCAATTCCTTTGAAGCTACTACCACTACCGAAGCCGGCTTGCTTCTTTTGGTTACCGGTTGGGCTTTCTACCGATGGGAGATTAGTCAGCGGAAGACTTGCAGGCTAGCTCGTGCAATCAACGAAAAAAGCCTTCTCCATACTCTATCTTCTAAGTGAATTGGCATTACCTTAGTAAGCTAGCTTTCTAAGCTAAGCAAGCCCGGTTCTCCGGGCACTACGGTAGGACGTGGATCGATCATGACGAGAATGGACTTTTCCGTAATGTAATAGAAGAGTCACAGTCCAGTTCCCCCGGCTATCTCTTTTTTCTTACTAGTAATAATAAGAGATATGAATGAAAGCGGGTAAGGGCTTGGCTTAACCCTGTGTTCTCTCCTAATCAGGTCGGGGGCGGAGACCGGCTTCATCATTCAGTGGTAGAGTGTTCATAGAAAAGAAGGCGTCGCCCAACGAGTGGCAGATTTTGGTGGTGGATGCTAAGGCAGTTCCTTTTTTCTGGTTTCTGGAGAGAATCTCGCTCATGGAGGAAGAGTACGCGTGCTAGCGCGCTACGGCTTAGGCAGTTGATCGGATCAGATAGCCCTTCGGGCTACCGCACATAAAATTCCGATCAACAACTTGGAGGTATGGCTGAGTGGCTTAAGGCATTGGTTTGCTAAATCGACATACAAGAAGATTGTATCATGGGTTCGAATCCCATTTCCTCCGGCACGGAAGTGGAACGAGCGGGCGAAATTACGTGAGAGAAAGAACCGAACCCCTTGGTGGAGTCCAGTCCCCCGGAGGACTTAATAGCACTACTTAGTGACTAGGAGCAGAGAGCCCGTTGCGCCTTGTTTTTTTGACCGGCCCATCTTCTTTCTATAAGCAAGCTCCCTCCGGCCGGTAGGTACCTGGACGGCTCTCGGTTCTTGAGCATGTTGGGAGATTAGGCGGCAGTTGAAAGAGCTGCTCGAAAGCTTTACGAACAAGCGAAAAGGCCCTTAACTGAAACTTAAAGGGCTTTTCTCTTTATTCTTACTTAAGAAGAAAGTGTAGGGCGCTTTTCGATGAAGAAAACAGACTTTAGGAAAGTGGTTCAGGTAGCTCAGCTGGTTAGAGCAAAGGACTGAAAATCCTTGTGTCAGTGGTTCGAATCCACTTCTAAGCGGGCGAAGGGTCCAAAAAGGATGAGCGAGTTCGGTTCGAGTCTTGATCGATCGGGTAGATCTATATGCTTCGGAGGGTGAAACGAGGTGTAGCGCAGTCTGGTCAGCGCATCTGTTTTGGGTACAGAGGGCCATAGGTTCGAATCCTGTCACCTTGATGTGATGGGCTGATGTGCACAGACCCTTAGGCTATAAGGCTGACGAAAAAAAGCACATTTTTCATTAATGGTAAAAGATGATTAAACTTCTTTCTTAACTTGGAAAAAGGGCTCAAACAATGCCTGTCCCATTCCGCTGTTGGTCAACAACCAACTTACTTGAATCACCAACCAAATCTAGAGGCTTGACGGAGTGAAGCTGTCTGGAGAGAATCATAAAAATCAAACATTCTTATGCCTCAATTGGATCAATTTACTTATTTCACACAATTCTTCTGGTTATGCCTCTTCTTCTTTACTTTCTATATTCTAATATGCAATGATAGGTATGGAGTACTTGGGATCAGCAGAATTCTAAAACTACGAAATAAACTGCTTTCACACCGGGGGAACAACATCCAACGCAAGGATCCCAAGAGTTTGGAAGATATCTTGAGAAAAGGTTTTCACACAGGTGTATCCTATATGTACTCTAGTTTATTCGAAGTATCCCAATGGTGTAATATTCTTTTAAGCAACCCCCTTTTAATAAGAGCCCTTCTGGTAGCAGCATTGCTACTGGTTTTATTTATTCTGGCTAAAATAGGGGGGGGAGTGTCCATTTTTAATAATTTTTTCGTAAGAAGCAGTCTATCATTAGTAGTAGATATTTTGTTGAAATCAACGGGGTTAAGGGGAGTAAGCCTTCTCTTAGTGGGAGCTATACTCCGGTGTTGCTTTAGTCCTACTTCAATGATCGAACCATCTGGTTCTGATCTTCCGGATTTAAACGCCCCGGCTCCGGAGCCGGAGGCTACCGCAGAGGAAATTGGGAGGGTCAGGCAGCGCTTGTTTCGCTACATGCTTTTGGTGGGCCCACCAAACATTGCGCCGGATCCATGTCTTTCTAATTCATTGGAAAAAACATTTCATTTAGGAGAGAAAGTTTCTGAGCGGCGTTTACAAGCCCTTGACAGCATCCTGGAGGAGGAAACCCATAGGGTTCTGGGAGGCGAGTCTACCGACCATATAGGCGGCCTTCTGCGCCTTAAAAAAAAGATGGACCGGTGGGACTTGGAAAATGGGAGTTACCCTCCCATACCATAGGACTCCTGCCTCGGGGCGACCTACACTTTTTTCTTCGGGAAGGAATGGCATAGAGAGATCTTTTTCTAGTTAGACTTCTATCAATGCAATGAAAGAACCATCCCTTCCTATTTCTTTGTCTTGTCAGATAGAAAGAAAATGAGACCCCAAAGAGCCCCTCTTTACCACTTTAAGGGGAAAGGGGAGAGGTGAGGGGGAGTCCTGTGATCAGAGAGGACACAGGCCATTTATGATTCCAGCCTAGAAGACTAGTTAAGGGAAGGATCAAGAATGTCATATATTTCAGGAGCTAGATTAGTTGACGATAAACAAGTAAAAATTGCCTCAACAAAAATTGATGGAATTGGGCCTAAAAAAGCCATTCAGGTTTGTTATCGATTAGGTATCAGTGATAACATTAAGATAAAAGAGTTAACTAAATATCAGATCGACCAAATTGAACAAATGATAGGTCAAGATCATGTTGTTCATTGGGAATTGAAGAGGGGGGAACGAGCAGACATCGAACGATTAATTTCTATTTCTTGTTATCGTGGAATTCGTCATCAAGATGGATTGCCCTTACGCGGTCAACGAACTCATACTAATGCTAGGACTTGTCGTAAGAAAATTCGGAAATGAAAGAAGTCTACCGGAAGCCCTTGGTACTTGTCTGATCAATCACACTGATAGCTTCAATAGTTCACTGAATTCTATTTTTCGGGTTTGGTCAGGAGGGACAAAAGAGA